TTTGAAATCAATCTATGGGTTAAGAAGTTGGAGTAAGGAGTTGTTGTTGAAAAATCTAAAACTGGAAAGGCATTTTAGAATTTTTATGAAAATTGAATAATGATCTAAAGATATCCATTAAACACAGTCTAAAAAAATGGATCAATCGTTGAATTCGTTTCAATTGAGAGATTAAATCCGGTATAAATATTAGAAAGGGCGGAAACCCCATCTTCGCAAACATGAATAGATATATCTTTATTTTACAATTTTTCACAAAAAAGATTTATGCGGAAGGATTTGTCTTTGATGAAAAGTTTTCTATTTTTAGAGTTCAATTTTTTAATAATTTTAATTCAATGTAGATACCTATCCAAAATAATATGAATGACTCACTATTAACTCGGTTTTTTGGCCATAATCATTATGTAGGAGAGGTGGCCGAGTGGTTCAAGGCGTAGCATTGGAACTGCTATGTAGACTTTTGTTTACCGAGGGTTCGAATCCCTCTCTTTCCGTACTCTTCACCTAATTCACCAATGTTACTGACTGCAATGCATCAAATAAGAATGTATACTCCAACAGTTAGACCTTTCTTTTCTTTGATATCGATTATGTATTCCTAATCCAAATCTTCTGTGGTACGAAAAATACTGGGCAAAATGGACAAGGAATGAAAATCCCCTACCGATCTATGATACATGAATGAGATCAAAATCCCCAGATCAAACCCCTTACCTTACTTACCCCGGGTCCCTTTACTTAAGCCAAAATGGAGAGGTCAAAATTGTCCGAACCCTTGTTATTTTAGTTGGGGTTAAGTCTGACGAGAGTAATATTCTACAACTAGCAATTCATTTATTTTCAAACCGACCCATTTACTATCTATTATTTGATTGACGAATCCTTCATATTGGAATGGGTGAAGAGTCAAATGGTTTGGCAACTCCTCGCGGGGGGATGAATCAAGATAATTTTGAATCAGAGCCCTAGATTTTTGCTCATCCCTCACTGTAATAATATCTCGGGGTTTACAGCGATAACTTGGTATATCTACTATACGACCATTAACTAAAATATGTCTATGGTTAACTAATTGGCGGGCTTGAGGAATAGTCGAAGCCATACCCAATCGAAAAAGGATGTTATCCAAACGCATTTCAAGTAATTGTAGTAAAACCTGACCTGTTGATCCTTTGGCTTTTCCGGCGATACGAACGTATTTAAGTAATTGTTGTTCTGTAAGACCATAATGAAAGCGCAATTTTTGTTTTTCTTCTAAACGAATACGATATTGAGATTTTTTTCCGGGGCGCGATTGGTTTCTAAGATCGCTTCCGGCTCTAGGCTTTTTACTAGTTAGTCCCGGTAAAGCCCCCAGACGACGGATTTTTTTGAAACGAGGCCCTCTGTAACGTGACATAAAGACTCCTTATTTTTTATGAAATTTCATAAAACAAAATTAAAACTAAACTAAAATATGATAAATTAATCGAAATTTACTGAAGTATTGTATTACAAAGAATAATTAGAGGAATTGTATCAATATCCGGACCTTATTGTATATAAATAATTGTATTATATAAATAAAAAGAATTTAAAATAATAATAAAAAAAATTCAGGGTTCTTTTCTTGATTGATTTGTTCTACAGAGACCGAACTCCTCCAATCCCATTTTTATTCATAATTGGAAGTTCCTACGAGATGATAGGGTGACCCTTGGGAAAAGGGAAAGAAGTTTTTCGCTTTGATTTCACATTATCAATTATGTAAAAAATAAAAAATCAAACAAACGGAGAAAAGCCGGCTATCGGAATCGAACCGATGACCATCGCATTACAAATGCGATGCTCTAACCTCTGAGCTAAGCGGGCTCACATAACATAAATTGTACACGTATACTAATTTAGTAAACTACTGAGATATTAACTGTTCATTCTTAGCTATTTCATAAGAAATATGATATATAGAAAAATAGAAATTCATAAGAAATATGATATATAGAAAAATAGAAATATCAAAAATAAGGAAGAATAGAAAATAGAATTTTAGAATTTCCAAACATATTGGATATTTGAATATTATAGAACATACCTATTAATATAGCGATATTATTAAATATCGCGATATAAAATTTTGATCTATTTCTCAAATATATGTTTATCAATAATAAATATCTTAATTAGCTTAATTAGATGGTAAGATTTTTTTGACTATTCTATGTTTACTATTTTTTATTACATAATTTTATTATATTTCATATATATTTTATATATAGAAATATATATATTTCATTTTAATTTAATTTTAAAATATATTTTAATATATCATTTTAAATAAAATCGAGTAAAGTAATGTAATTAAGTTTAGAATCTTATTCTATTTCTATATTTATTGCTATTTCTATATTTATTGTATATTACATTTCTATATTTATTGTATATTACAATCTTATAATATTATTATTTATTATATATAATTCGAAATAATTTCATATTTAATTAATAAATAATTTTATTTTGAATTCTCTTCTAATTCTAAATTAACGGAATGGTTAGTTATAGCCATTTTATTAGTTTTAGTTATGGCTATTAATTGAATTTAAAATTAATAATACTCAAATCTTCCTTTTCGTTTTTTTGTTATGTTATAATGTTTTTTTTTGTTATGTTATAGAAGGCCTGCCCTAAGAATAACATGAAAGATAAAAGCGCAATCCAGATCATAATGAAACACTCCTCTGGTTTCATTCGGAAAGGTGAAAGCTAAGACGAAAAAAAAAAAAAAAGAATCGACCGTTCAAGTATTTTAAATTGCACGCTAAAAACGGTAGAAATAGGGGCATATATAAGTATAATAAATATATATTATACTATAATATATATGTTATGCGATCTATATTGAATTGATGATATAGAAATGATAGAATCATTTCTGATTGGACCAAATACGGGTCTCCGATAGAGATGAAAGAAAATATACAAGAAATAAAATAGTAGAAAAAACTTTTCAATATAGGAACCGGTATCTAATGAATTCAACCGGTCCAGCATAATAGAAATGAAAGAAAAGGGGGGGGGGCGGCATCATGATGTGATCTTAATCACATCAAAAAAAAGAGGGGATATGGCGAAATTGGTAGACGCTACGGACTTAATTGGATTGAGCCTTGGTATGGAAACCTACCAAGTGAGAACTTTCAAATTCAGAGAAACCCTGGAATTAAAAATGGGCAATCCTGAGCCAAATCCTGTTTTATGAAAATAAACAAGGGTTTCATAAACCGAAAATAAAAAAGGATAGGTGCAGAGACTCAATGGAAGCTGTTCTAACAAATGGAGTTGGCTGCATTGTGTTAGTAAAGGAATCCTTCCATCGAAACTTCAGCAAGGATGAAGGATAAACCTATATACATACGTATAGTACTGAAATACTATCTCAAAATGATTAATGACGACCCAAATCTGTATTTTTTTATATTTATATGAAAAATGAAAGACTTGTTGTGAATCGATTAAAAATTGAAAAAAGAATCGAATATTCATTGATCAAACCATTCACTCCACCGTAGTCTGATAGATCTTTTTAATAATTGATTAATCGGACGAGAATAAAGATAGAGTCCCATTATACATGTTAATATCGACAACAATGAAATTTATAGTAAGAGGAAAATCCGTCGACTTTAGAAATCGTGAGGGTTCAAGTCCCTCTATCCCCAAAACGACCCGGTTGACTCCCTAATTATTTATTTTCATTTTATCGTTTTGTTAGCGATTCAAATCAAAATTCGTTATATTTATCATTCATTCTCATTCTACTCTTTTCTTTCACAAATGGATCTGAGCGAAAATTTTTTCTTATCACAAGACTTGTGTGTGATATATATGATACGCGTACAGTACAAATGATTTGAGCAAGGAATCCATTAAATTTGAATAATTAACAATACATATCATTACTTGTACTGTACTGAAACTTTGAAAATTTATTTTTGAAGATCCAAGAAATTCTATTAGATCCTGTATAATACTTTGTAATACTTTTTCGTTTTTCTAATTGACTAATTGACATAGACCCAAGTCCTATATTAAAATAAAATGAGGATGATGCGTCGTGAATGGTCGGGATAGCTCAGCTGGTAGAGCAGAGGACTGAAAATCCTCGTGTCACCAGTTCAAATCTGGTTCCTGGCACATGAGTAATTTGTATGAGTATATATTCTAAAAATTAATTGATATGGGTCGACATACATATTCATTAATAGTATAAATCGTGATACATATTTATCCATCTAAATGTCGGAGATATACCCCTTATATATATCATATGTATATAAAGTATACAAAAGAATTCCATTTTGTTTCCTCTTGTTTTTTTATTTGTCCATACTGTGTCTCCTTTTGTTCAAAAAAAACGTTAATACTTTATACATATTCGAAAGGCTAAATTAGTTAGTTGAAAGAGAAAAAGTATAGTCTAGAGGAGTTGAAGGATGGGAATAGCCAAAGTTCATTTCAGATACAGTACAAATAGAATATGATCCTCTTTCATTTCCTTCTATATTTTTTTCAGATTCTATTTCTTCATTTCCTCCTATGTTACTTTCTATAGCCCATCTAAGTGATGTGCGCGGTACATAGTTCATAATGCGGAACTCTTTTAGTTTCATCCTAGTGGCTCGGCTCATTCGAAAAAGTATCTTCAAAATTTGAGAATCTCAATGAATCCTCTAATTTTTTTTTTTAGTATTTATTTTATTTAGCCCACCCAATAACTAAAAAAAAAAATAATATGTGAATGAAACTTCAATTACTATGTTTGATCTCGAAGAGAATGTACAAAAATTCTTTGAATATCTGGAGTTGTAGAAGTGAAGATTAGTTTCTGATTATTCAATGAGCATCTTGTATTTCATAAAAATTAGGGGCAATATAATCCTTACGTAAAGGCCATCCTATCCAACTTTCAGGCATTAAGATACGTTTCAGGCGTGGATGATTATCATAAAGGATTCCCA